GAATTCATTTGTAAGAATAAGAATGAATCTAAGAAAATTTGAAAACCCTGTAAGAAATGAAATGTCACAATATTTTTTTTATACATGCCGAAGTGATGGAAAACAAAAAATATCTTTTACATATCCACCAAGTTTGTCAACTTTTTTTGAAATGATACAACAATAAAATAAAATAATAAAAATTAATAATAATAAAATAATAAAAATTAATAATAATTAGAAACAAATTTTCTTTATATTCTTTATGATATTATATTAAAAATAACGATATATCCTTTATCTTATAAACTTTTTAGAAACTATATATATAAGTAAGAAATTACTAAAAAAATTGATACATAAAATAAGTAAAAAAAGAGATAAGAAGAGATCCGTCCTCCACTTACATATTTAATAACTTCTGCTACAAAGAAACTGGTAATACCAATACCGTTCGTAACTTCATCAATTACTTGTTTATCAAAAAAATGAGTTAGTCCGGTTAATCCTCTTATAGCCCTATTTAAGATTTTTGAATAAAAAATGTCTATGTAACCACGATTATATGACCAATCATATATTACATTTATGATTTTGTCCCAGAGACTTCTCCTAGGACCCATTTTAACAAAAAAATTGATTAAGTTAAAATTATGAAAATATGAATAAGCAGGCCCATATAAAAGAGACGCTATAAAAATTCCGAAATAAGCTATACTGACTGAAAAAATTGCATTTATTACAAATTCATACCAATCAAAATAATGGTTAGAATTTGAATGTAACAAGTTTATTGACGGAGTTAACCATTTTGATAATATATCAAAATGATCACTTATTCCTTGACCAAAAGGAATTCCTATGGATCCAACGAAAAAAGTAAATAAGACCAATACAATAAGTGGAAATAACATAGTATTGTCCGATTCATAAGGATATGCGGCAATTTTTTTAGTGGCAAAATTATTAATAGTAATAAGAGGTCGCATCCTATTTATTACTAGATTACCATCAATTGGATATGTTTTTTTCGAAAAAAAGGAATCCCTTTGATTATTATTCATTGGCGATAAAAAAAAATTATTTTTTCTCACTTTAGGTCCTTTTTTGCCCCATATGGATATTGAATAGAACGCATTATTTTTTTTGCCACTGTGGTTTTGAAAATTAACGTTCAAATGCCCTTCAAAAGTAAGTAAATACATCCGAAACATATAAAATGCAGTTAATCCTGCTGTGAAACAAGCTATTATTGCGAAAATCGGTGAATATAACCAACTATCATTAAGAATTTCGTCTTTGGACCAAAAACAAGCAAGGGGTGGAATACCACAAAGAGAAAGTGTACCCAATAAAAATGAAGTTTTTGTAATTGGCACATATTTTGTTAAACCGCCCATAAGAGCCATGTTCTGACTTTTATCTGGAGAATATCCAACAACGGTTTCCATTGAATGAATAATGGATCCAGATCCTAAAAATAACAATGCTTTCGAATAGGCATGACTGATCAAATGAAATAAAGCAGCTCGATAAGATCCCATGCCTAAAGCTAACATAATATAACCCAATTGAGACATTGTAGAATAGGCTAAACTTCTTTTAATGTCTCTTTGAGCAAGAGCCAAAGTAGCTCCTAATAGTATTGTTATTATACCCACCAAAGAAATTATATTCATTATATAAGGTATGACTGTAAAAAGAGGAAAAAGTCGAGCTACAAGAAAAATCCCCGCTGCTACCATAGTAGCAGCATGTATAAGAGCTGAAATAGGAGTAGGACCTTCCATGGCATCTGGTAACCATACATGAAGGGGGAATTGCGCGGATTTAGCAACCACACCAACAAATAATAGGGAAGCACACAAAGTAAGAAATAAAGAATTGGTCCCATCATTATCAATCAAATTATTGGCTATTTCGAACAAATCCCGAAATTCAAAACTACCCGTTATCCAATAAAGACCTAAGATTCCTAAAAATAAACCAAAATCCCCTACACGATTCGTTACAAAGGCTTTTTGACAAGCACTTGCCACAAGGGGTCGTGTGAACCAAAACCCTATTAATAGATACGAACACATTCCAACTAATTCCCAACAAATATAAATTTGTATCAAATTGGAACTAGTAACTAATCCCAGCATGGAAGCATTAGAAAAACTCATATAAGCAAAAAATCTCAAATAGCCTTGATCATGAGACATATAATTGTCACTATAAATAAGAACCATTATTCCAACAGTAGTAATTAATATTAACATAATGGAAGTAAGCGGATCTATCAAATGGCCAAAATCTAAGGAAAAATCATTATTGATGGTCCAAGACCATACATATTGATAGATAGGACTGCCATTTATTTGTTGAATAGACAGATCGGCTGAAAAAATCATAACGATACTTAGTAATAAAACACTAGGAAAAGCCCATATACGACGAATATTTTTTGTTGCCGCCGGAACAAGGAGAAGCCCCAACCCTATTGCTATAGGAACTGGAAGGGGAACGAAAGGTATGATCCACGCATATTGATATGTATGTTCCATAATAAAATTAAACTTTTTTTATTAATTGTTTTGTTTAATTGTTTCCGATTCACCAGCTCTTATATATTTTGAATTGAAAGGAGCAAAAAAAAATCAAGATATGAAAAGACTCCAATTTTAAAATTGGAAATATTCAAATAAAAAAAAGAAGTTAAAATCAAATGATAAGATTAAGTCAATGTTTAAAAGTTATTACTTATATTACTTAGATATAATTATTACCTAAGATATTTCTGAAGATACAGAATATGTATTATATTTTCAACCATTTATTATTTATTATTACAATAATTTAGTTTAAATCCATAGAACAGGTAAAATACAAAAAAGTACTTGATTTTGATATGTATTCTATCATCCACCAATAACTCAACCTGATAAAAAAAGCCCTCGTTATTTTAGTTAATTTATTTGGAATCAGTATTCGGAATCATTAATTGAATTAGTTCTGAACTAGTTCGTTGTGAAACTGAGTGAGTTGCTTATATTCCTTCCAATAAAACAACTTATGGTAACCTCTATGATATCCGTCAATTTGTTACTCGTCACTTCAGTTCTTTGCGAACTGCAATAAAAAAATGTCTTTTTTGTTTTCATTTCGGAATAGGAATGGATTGAGAACAGAACTATCTAGTTGCAACTCTTCAATTCCATAAGAAACCGCACGAAAAGCCATTACATTCTTAAAGCTAACACCGCCCCACACCACAAGATAATTATTATTACTACAGATAATTTTTATTGAACGTTCAAATAGCAATAGGAATTTGAATGATATTTTAAAAAGTGTCCTCAAGATATTGCATTGAATTGCCTCCTTCAATCTCGACGATTGAAGATGGATGGGCTATTATGATTTAGAGCAAGCCGCTATGGTGAAATCGGTAGACACGCTGCTCTTAGGAAGCAGTGCTAGAGCATCTCGGTTCGAGTCCGAGTGGCGGCATCTTATAAAAAATAAAATAAAAAAATAAGAGTAAAATAAATACTCGAATAACTCCTATAATGTATAGGTATAGAATTAAATTATGGATTTCCATTCCAATGTTGGAGGACATCTTTTTTTAGGATTTTTATGATATTTTTTACTTTAGAACATATATTAACTCACATTTCTTTATCGATTGTTTCCGTTGTAATTACGATTTTTTTTATGAACTTATTAGTCCACGAAATCGTAGAACTATATGATTCGTCGGAAAAAGGAATGGTAGCTACTTTTGTTTGTATAACAGGATTATTAGTTATTCGTTGGATTTATTCAGGACATTTACCCTTAAGTGATTTATATGAATCATTAATGTTCCTGTCATGGAGTTTCTCCATTATTCATATGGTTCCCCATTTTAGGAACCATATGAATTATTTAAATGCAATAACTGCACCAAGTGCTGTTTTTACCCAAGGATTTGCTACTTCAGGTCTTTTAACTAAAATGAATCAATCCGCAATATTAGTACCGGCTCTACAATCACAGTGGTTAATGATGCACGTAAGTATGATGGTATTGAGCTATGCAGCTCTTCTGTGTGGATCATTATTATCAATAGCTCTTCTAGTCATTACATTTCGAAAAAATATAGATATATTTGGTAAATATAAAAACAATAATTTACTGGTTGGGCGATTTCCCTTTGACGAAATCCAATACGCGAATAAAATAAGCAATGTTTTACAAAACAATTGTTTTATTTCGTTTCGAAATTATCACAGGTATCAATTAATTCAGCAATTGGATTGTTGGAGTTCTCGTATTATTAGTCTCGGGTTTCTATTTTTAACCATAGGTATTCTTTCGGGAGCGGTATGGGCTAATGAAGCGTGGGGATCATATTGGAATTGGGACCCAAAAGAAACTTGGGCATTTATTACTTGGACAATATTCGCAATTTATTTACATACTAGAACAAATGAAGATTTGCAAGGCTCGAATTCTGCAATTGTGGCTTCTATGGGATTTTTTTTAATTTGGATATGCTATTTTGGAGTAAACCTATTAGGAATCGGGCTACATAGTTATGGTTCATTCACATTAACATCTAATTGAGGAAAATACCTTACGAATACAATACACAAGAATAGCATATGAAAGTTTTATGAGTTTTTGAGAACCATTTGAATAAAGTAGTGATTCAAATGGTTCTCAAAAGCTACAAAAGTATATGATTACAATTAATTGAATTCTTTTTTTTTACTTTAAAGATAAAGAAGTAATAAAGAAGACTTATTTAGTTTTCATTGTACATTGTACAACTGAACCAAAAAAAATTTATTTTTTTTTGTATCTTTTTTCTTTTTATATGTCTTATTGATGAAAACTATCTATAAAAGTAATTAGCTAGAATAGCTTCTACCTTGTCAATTGATAGTGAGAAAACGAAATCCGGATAAATACCAATACCTATTACGGGTAGAAAGATACAGATTGAAACAAATAGTTCTCGTGGTCCAGAATCAAAAAAATGAGAATTTGGAGAATGAAATTGCTTATATCCATAGAACATCTGACGTAACATAGATACTGAATAAATAGGAGTTAATATCATTCCAATTGCCGCTACAAAAATGATTAGTATTTTTGGCATTAAAAGATATTTTTGGCTCGTTATTAGTCCAAAAAAAACCACCAATTCTGCAACAAAACCACTCATTCCAGGCAATGCAAGTGAAGCCATCGAGAAACTACTGAACATTGTAAATATTTTTGGCATTGGGATAGCTATTCCTCCCATTTCGTCGAGATAAACAAAACGTATTCTATCGTAACTAGTTCCTGCCAAGAAAAAAAGTGCAGCACCAATAAATCCATGAGAGATCATTTGTAAAATGGCCCCATTGAGTCCTGTATCAGTTATCGAACCAATTCCTATAATTATGAAACCCATATGAGATACGGAGGAATAGGCAATTCTCTTTTTTAGATTGCGCTGACCGAGAGATGTTGAAGCTGCATAGATTATTTGAATTGTGCCTATTATCATCAACCAGGGAGAAAATATAGAATGAGCGTGGGGTAATAATTCCATATTGATCCGAACCAATCCATATGCTCCCATTTTTAATAAGATTCCGGCTAAAAGCATACATGTACTGTAATGTGCTTCTCCATGGGTATCTGGTAACCATGTATGTAGAGGTATAATCGGCAATTTGACAGCATAAGCAATAAGAAACCCAAAATAGAATATTATTTCCAATGCCACAGGATATGATTGATTGGCTGATGTTTCAAAATTTAATGTTGGTTCATTGGAACCATATAAACCCATACCCAGAACTCCCATTAAGAGAAAAATAGAACCCCCTGCAGTGTACAAAATAAATTTTGTAGCTGAGTACAAACGGTTCTTCCCTCCCCACATGGATAGAAGTAGGTAGACAGGAATTAATTCTAATTCCCACATGATAAAAAAAAGTAAAAGATCCCGAGAAGAAAATGGTCCTATTTGACCGCTGTACATTGCTAACATGAGAAAATGGAACAATCTAGAATCTCGAGTAACCGGCCAGGCCGCTAAAGTAGCTAAGGTAGTGATGAATCCCGTGAGTAAAATGGGTCCAATGGAAAGTCCATCGATTCCTAATCTCCAGTGAAAATAAAAAAAATGGATCCATTTATAATCCTGTTCTAATTGGATTAATGGATCGTCCAATTGGAAATGATAACAGAATACATAGGCCGTTAGAAGTAATTCTAATAGACATATACAAATAGTATACCACCTAATAACCTTATTTCCTCTATGAGGGAAAAAGAAAATGAAAGTACCTGCGAATATCGGCAAAACAACAATTATTGTTAACCAAGGAAAATCATTCGTGGTAAAGACAAGATACACTTTGACCAGAAAAACCCGTGCTCGAAAGAAAATAATTTATCGAGTACGGGTTTTTGTCGGTAAAGAAAAAAATGGATTCAAGTGGAATTTTCTGGAACGTATCAATAAGCTAGACCCATACTACGAGTTGTTTCATGCCATAAATAAACCCGGACACTCAGGAAATCCGTTGGACAAGCGGATTCACACCTTTTACAACCTACACAGTCTTCTGTTCTTGGAGCAGAAGCAATTTGTTTAGCTTTACATCCGTCCCAAGGTATCATTTCTAATACATCAGTGGGGCAGGCGCGTACACATTGGGTACACCCTATACATGTATCATAAATCTTTACTGAATGTGACATTGGATCTATAAATTTTTTTAACCTCATAAATTTTCGATCTAGTAAAAGTAGTAAATGAATTTTATATTCTATACACCAGACGAATCAATGATTTAGATTTACCAGAATCAATCTAGTTCTGGATCTGCTCATGAAAGAGTACCAAGATACTTTGATTTATCACGTCGTTTTAGCAAACAGCGCCGTAGGCTTATGTTGCACATATCAATTTCAATTGGCGAATAGTCTATATTTTTATTTATACCATTATTTATTCAACAAATTAGATTGATTGATACGCGTTGATTTTCTGTTACGATGAATTGATGAAACAATAGCTAATCCAATAGCTGCTTCAGCAGCTGCAATTGCTATAACAAAAATTGAGAAAACGTCTCCTTTTAATTGGCGATTATCAAATAAATCAGAAAATGTTACGAAATTAATATTAACTGCATTCAGTATAAGTTCAAGACACATAAGCGCTCGAACCATATTTCGACTTGTAATCAATCCATAAATACCGATGGATAATAAAAAGGCACTCAAACCAAGTACATGTTCGAGCATCATTGACCAACTCCTCATCAATCTCGATTCATTTCAATATGAACAATAAAATAGAATTTAAAGAAAAGAACAAGTCCCTATTACCTATTATATTATTATAATTTATTTTTTATTTTATTTAGTACTGACGAGCCATAGCAATTGCACCTATCAAGGCAACTAAAAGAATTATCGAAATAAGTTCAAATGGAAGAAAAAAATCTGTTGATAAATGAATCCCAATTTGTTGACCATTATTAATCAAGTCCTGCTCTATAATCTGGTTTGATCTTGTAGTCCAAATAATCCCGTACCATGACGTATCTGGGATAGTAGTAATTAGTGAAACAAAAATACTTGTACAAACCAGTGAAGTGACTCCGTCTCCAACGGCCCAAAGATGGAAATTTTTGTAATATTCTGAACCATTCATGAACATCACAGCAAATACAATTAATACATTTATTGCTCCCACATAAATAAGGAGCTGTGCAGCAGCTACAAAGGGGGAGTTCGATGGAATATGGAATAAGGATGTACAAACAAGAACTAATCCCAATGAAAAAGCAGAAAAAATTGGATTGGTAAGTAATACCACTCCTAGACTCCCCACTATAAGACCCAATCCCAAAAAAACTAAAAGAAAATCGTGTATTGGTCCAGGTAAATCCATTCTATGTAAAATAAGAGATAATTTTTAAGTCGAAATTTTTCATAAACCTATTGACCAAACCAGGAAAAAAGAAGTTACCCTATTGATACGTTCCTAATTGAATTAAATCTAATGGGGTGTGGGTTGATATAGATACACTTACTTATTAGTTAAATAATTGAATACATTTCTCTATCCGAAAGTTTCTTTCGAAATTAATATTAATCGATTTTTTTTATTAACTGTTTATATAATATATATACTATATAAAAATATATATATATATGTAGAGTATATATGAATCCATTTTCAATCCAAAGCAATTCATTATTCTCAGCACTCCATAGTTGTTAAAATTTTAGTTTTAGTTATTGACCAAGCAAGATGAAAGAAGCTGCGCTACTTTAGATCAAAACTAAATCTTAGTATTAGTAATCGGTAATTGTTCTTGAATCAAGTGGTTTACCCACGGCTTTTTTGGTTTGAGTCGAATTCATAATTGTTCTAATTGTGTAATCGTCGATTACTGACATTGGCAACCGACCCAAAGCAATTTGATTATAATTCAACTCGTGACGATCATAAGTAGAAAGTTCGTATTCTTCAGTCATTGATAAACAATTCGTTGGACAATACTCAACGCAGTTACCACAAAATATACAGATTCCGAAATCAATACTGTAATTAAGCAATCGTTTCTTTCGAATAGAAGTTTCCAATTTCCAATCAACAACGGGTAGATCTATAGGACATACCCGAACACAGACTTCACAAGCAATGCATTTATCAAATTCAAAGTGGATTCGACCACGGAAACGTTCCGATGTGATCAATTTTTCATAAGGATATTGAATAGTTACAGGTAAACGATTTGCATGGGATAAGGTAATCATAAAACTTTGACCGATATACCTTGCAGCCCGTACTGTTTGTTGGCCATAATTCATGAACCCAGTTACCATGGGGAACATATCTTGAATATCTATGAATAATTTTATGTTTCTTTCTCTTGTTTGAGAGAAGTTATGAATCTAGAATAGGCTGTGCCTTTACTTTACAGTGAAAAGAGTTGGGAAGAGGTTGTCAATAATAGATTACCTAAAGAAATAGGTAAAAGAAATTTCCATCCAAGATTTAATAGTTGGTCCATTCTCATTCTAGGTAAAGTCCATCTTGTTGTGATAGGAATGAACAGGAACAAATAAGCTTTAGCTAATGTAATAAAGATACCAATGGTCGTTCTAAAGACTCCGCCCACTTCATTTATTCCGAAAAGCTCAGGACTTAATATGTACGGAATAGAGAGATTCCAGCCGCCCAAGTAAAGAACTGTTACAAATAATGAAGAAACTAGTAGATTTAGATAGGAAGCAACATAAAATAAACCAAATTTTATACCTGAATATTCGGTTTGATAACCTGCTACTAATTCTTCCTCTGCTTCTGGTAAATCAAAAGGTAATCTCTCGCATTCTGCTAGGGAAGAAATTAAAAAAACAGTAAAACCTATAGGTTGGCGCCACAGATTCCAACCCCAAAAACCATATTTTGACTGCGCCTCAACTATATCAACTGTACTTGAACTGTTAGATAATCATAGTCGGTGATAACATCACTATTCCCATCGCTATTGCAAAACCGTACATGAGACTTAAGCTTCATACGGCTCCTCGACGGCCACAAATAAATCTAAGGACTGGTTCAATCTCGATATACTTTACTTATTTTGTAGAGTAGATAGAGTAAAGATACATCGGAGAGTCCAAAATTAGACCAATGCAATTCTGTCTGCTATAATAAAACAAATGCTTCTGAATTGATCTCATTCTTTATAATTGCAATTTTTTGTTCAGTAATAACTTAATACTTCAATAAAATACTCGTTGTATCACGTTGTTTCAATAGAAATTTCGACTTATTTTTTTTAGACAAAGAATTAGACATTCTATTATATTAGTTCATGAATCATGATAAGAATTCTATCTGTATTAATCTGGACAAAAAAAAATAAATATAAATAAAGGATTACTTCGTTCCTGATAGTAATTTGTTTAATCAGTGGGTAGGAGCATACTCTGGATCGGGATCGTGGGAAAGTACTGCTTGATCATTTCTACTAACTTAAAGCCCCATTAGGATTCCTTTTATGCATAAATATCCCTTTGGATAATTTACTTACATTATCTCCATTACTAATCCTTTGTGTACCTTGGTATTCCTAACCGTCCACTCGTTTTTATTCGATCTCCGGTATGGTAATACATATAATAATAAAAACTCCATACAGTTTCTCTTTTGTACCCGCTTCAAACTATGATGACTAATCAACCAATCTTGCTTGGGGTAACCCGTTTATACTGTTTATATTTATGTCCGCTTAACTCTTGTACCTAGGTAATGAGACTCAATCTTTTTACTGCCAATTTCTAAGCTGTTTTCTTTCACTCATATAACTATCTGGTTTAGTTTAGCTCATCGCCCCCAATGTTGAATAAAAAAATGAGGATATCTATTCAATATATTCCACTTTCTTTTTTCCTAGAACGAAAATGCAAATAAATTAGGTCAAATAAAAAAGTCCATGTTCCAACGAATCACACGTAGAGATATTGATAACACACATGGAGTTAATGGTATTTCATAACTAATCGATTGAGCAGCAGCTCGTAGACCACCTAAAAAGGAATATTTATTATTCGATCCATATCCTGACATAAGAAGTCCAATAGGAGCAATACTTGAAATGGCAATCCATAAGAAAACCCCTATATTTAGGTCGGCTAAAACAAGGTGATAGCCAAAAGGAATTACTGAAAAACTTAGTAAAATGGATATGACCGCTATAGACGGTCCGATACTGAATAAACTAATATCGCCTCTAGATGGGATAAGATCTTCTTTGAAAAGTAATTTTGTACCATCTGCTAGAGCTTGAAGAATTCCCAAAGGACCCGCGTATTCAGGTCCAATACGTTGTTGTATCCCTGCAGATATTTGTCTTTCTAACCACACAATTACTAGTACCCCTATTATGATTCCCAATACAGGAGTAAGAATAGGAACAAGTAACCAGATGAGCCCATAAACCTCTTTTAAGGATTCCGATCTGGAAAAAGAATTGATAGCTTGTACTCTTGTCGTATCAATTATCATTTCAACGATCAACTTCTCCCATAATAATATCGATACTACCTAGTATTGTCATAATATCAGCCAATTTCATTCTTTTAACTAGCTGAGGAAGAATTTGCAAATTGATAAAACCGGGCGGACGAATTTTCCATCTCCAGGGAAAAACACCCCGATCTCCTATCAGAAAAATTCCCAATTCCCCCTTCGGGGCTTCCACTCTTACATAAAGTTCTTGTTTAGATAATTCAAAAGTAGGCGCAGGTTTTTTACTAATGAATCGATAATCAAATTCATTCCATTCGGAATCCTTTGTTCTATCAAAGCGCCGTACCTCTAAATTCTCATAGGGCCCCCCTGGAATTCCTTCCAGAGCTTGTTGAATAATTTTTATGGATTCCGCCATTTCACTGATTCGGACTAAATAACGAGCTAACGAATCTCCTTCTTTTTGCCATTGTACTTCCCAATCAAATTCGTCGTAACACTCATAATGATCGACTTTACGAAGATCCCACTCAATTCCGGACGCTCGTAGCATTGGTCCTGATAAGCCCCAATTTATTGCCTCTCCTCCACCAATAATGCCCACTCCTTCAACTCGTTCCAAAAAAATGGGATTACGCGTAATAAGCTTTTGATATTCAGTAATCCCTGTTAAAAAATAATCACAGAAATCAAAACATTTATCTATCCAGCCATAAGGTAAATCAGCAGCTACCCCTCCGATACGGAAATAATTATGCATCATTCGCATACCTGTCGAAGATTCGAACAGGTCATATATCAATTCCCTTTCTCGGAAAATATAGAAGAAAGGAGTCTGCGCGCCGATATCTGCCATAAAAGGGCCGAGCCATAACAAATGAGAAGCTATACGACTCAGTTCTAGCATAATTACTCTAATATAGCTCGCTCTTTTCGGTACTTGAATATTTCCCAACCGTTCTGGTCCATTTACCGTTATTGCCTCTGTAAACATAGTAGCTAAATAATCCCAGCGTGTTACATAAGGAAGATATTGTATAATTGTTCGATTTTCAGCAATTTTTTCCATCCCTCTGTGTAAATAACCCAATATGGGTTCACAGTCAATAACATTTTCCCCGTCTAGAGTAACGATGAGTCGAAGAACACCATGCATTGATGGGTGGTGAGGACCCATATTGACTATCATGAGGTCTTTTCTTGTAGTTGGTACAGTCATATATTTTTTCCCCGATTCATTATTCCATGAAGTGCTGAAACCGAAATGAAATTCATCAAATTATAATAATAATAAATATATCTATAATAAGATTTTAATATTTAAAGTATAATAGAAAATAATAAAAATCTAATAAATCCAATAATTCAAAACTAATCTTAAAATTCACTTAATGAGTTTTTGGCTCCCGAATATCCAATTGACTAATTAATTCTTTATAACGTACTCTATTTTTCTTTGACAAATAAACCAGCAGCCGTTGACGTTTTCCCAGAATTTTCCGTAGACCTCTCTGAGATAAATAGTCTTTTCTGTGCAATTCTAAATGGGAAGTAAGTCTACGTATTTTATTGGTGAAACTGAATACTTGAAATTCAACAGACCCCTTATTTTCTTCTTTTTCTTCTTGCGAAATAACTGAAATTAATAAATTTTTTACCATAAAAAGAATTTGTTCCCCCCCCCTTTTTTTTTTACAGATATGGATTTTACTGATCAGTAATAATAATGCCAGTCATTCTAATTTCTTATACAATACACAAAAATCTGTATTTATTCATATACTTCTTTTTTTATCGAATTCAAATGTAATTAATCAATTTTCAATTTTATTTGGATGTGGATACAAAAGGGCGGTACATTTAGAACCCACAAAAGAGAAGAATTTGAACTTAAGATAAGAAGATTATGACGACTCATTACTAGATATAATTGCTAAGCTAAGATAAATTCATTGAATCAGTATCATGTACCAGAATAGAATATAACACAAGGCGTGTGTGTATATTTGTTTGTCTTCATCTACTATACCGGCCAGATATGCCACTTGATCCATGTAAATGTACCATCAACTTATTATCAATCATGGATACATATGTATCCTTAACATACTGAAACGACTACCATTATTGGTATCAAACCAATAGCGATTCATACAAGCTAAATCTTCTAATCGATAATTGGGCCAAAGAAATAATTTTAACTTAATAAATTTATTTATATCTACATCAGGATGCTTATCCTCAAAAAAAAATTCACCACAGTTCCTTGCACTATTCCCATTGCAAAATACTTGGTTTCTATCCCCAACATTGACATTTCTCGAATTTAAACAAATTTGAATTCTCAATTCTCTACGACGTCTAGGAGATAAAATATTTTCAGGAACAATAAAATCATTAAGACCATTCTTATCAACATTTCTTTTTTCTTGACATCTTCGATTAGTTTGGTGCTGACTCTTATGCACCCGTGAAATAGCTATGGTTTGGTACATGATCCATTGTCCATCCCATTTTGTGGATAGCCGAGTTGGTTCAATAATCAATAGTCCCCCTTTTTCCAAATTGAAAAAAGTCATAAACTCTGGCTTTCCAATCAGCATTGGAATCGGATTTATTTCGTCTCTTTGAATAAAGGCTGCAGCCATTTCATTTGGATCTCTTAATCTAAGGAGTAGCCAAAATATCTTTAAATTATTGATTGCTGTTTGGCTCAAAGAAAAAGTCGTTTTCAATTGAAATTTCAAAAGAAAATATCTTTTCAGGAAGAGTTTTAACATCAACCGGGAAATATATTTAGTTTCCTCGATGTATTCAAGAACGTCTGAGTCTGATCCCCACAAATCTTCTTCAACATAGTCTTCTAATGGATCATATCCAAGATATCCTGGGATTGGCTCTTGTTTTTCTTCTTGATTTAGATTCTCTAATTCAACTTGATTTAGATTCGCTAATTCAAGCCATTTTTTTAGCTTTTGGGTGATTGTTAGATTGTTTTCTTTTATATTCGAATTAAAAAGAAGTAAATTGATTGGTATGATCCACGGCTCAGTCTTATATACATCATAAAATAACCAAAATTCTGGGAAAAACCAAGGTTCCCAATTTGATATAGGCCCATTTAGTCTTTTTTCATTCATTCCCTTCCAGTCAAAAGATGTTTTTGTTTGATTGGCTGCTGGGTTGATTTGGTTTTGGTTATGAATTGTGAGATTAAAAAGATTATTATTATTATCAATTTTATCAATTATTTGATAATAATAATAACGAGTCTTAGTATTTTTTTTTATGTTGGTACTGGCATTTGTCCATTCATCAATATCGCTCGTTTTTCTAAGCCCAAAATTAAAAGCTCTCCAATCAAAATATTTCCTATCCGAATTTTGATTCCTATCAATAATAGAATCTTTTCGTAGATAATTACTAAGATCTATATCTGCGGGTAAATAATAAAATTCAGGATTATCTCTATTATAGAGGATCCCTCGGGCTGCGTTTACTTGTAATGGAAACCCATAAATATATGAACCCTTCTTATCTTCATATTCATAATTAATATATTTATTTGATAAAAGATCATATTTGTAGTTTTTTATTAATTTCTTTTTTTGGATCCATAATGAATTCACTGCATAATTGTTTTGTTTCTCGTAATGAATTAATTGGTCTTTTTTATATGAATCGAAATTTCTTGGGTTTGTTTTTTGAACCATAAAACTTTGATTGATTCCATTTCGCCATTTTTGTGGTAGTAATCTAGACCATATAGTCTGAGATAAGTCGTATTGATAGTGATCATTACCCATTAACCAGCTTTTCCATTCATTCATTCCAAAACTGTGAAGTTTCTTATGCCTTGATTCGCAATTAAATATTCCTTGTGCTCCAATAAAATATTTTATTCTATCTTTTATAAAAGGAATTGTTCCGTGATATTGAAATACGGATTTCAAGTGATACTTGTTGATAACTTGAGTTTGTGATAATTTGTAAAATACATATGCCTGTGACAAAGAAGCGAGGTCGCAAAAAATCTGTGAATTCTTATTAAAAATAGACTTTCTTTTTCTTATAGTCGAAAAAAAATAAATTGGATTTTTAGTTTTTTCATCAATTCTTTTTTTATTTGTTTCATCATTAGAACTGTATTTATCAGTAATTTGTTTTTTTGATTTAAGTAAAATTTCTACATCGATTCCGGGAATATTCATAATGATACGTAAAAAGATATCAAAGATATCTATGTATATCCTTTCAATAAAAATGTTCATAAAATAGTGACATTTACGTATTGGTCGGGCACTTCTCCGTTTTAATATCTGCCAAATCTTTTTCGGCGATTCTAATCTTTTATCATCACAACTTGTTTCGTTAGGACTAATGGTTATATCCGTAGTTAAAAATATGTTTTTCTTGTCTTTTGACATTTTTTCGATTTTATTTCTGATTGTACTTGTCTTATCAGTCAGATCCTTGATCTTTTTTTCTGTCAGTGAAAAATTTGTCCAATCCACGGATCTAATTTGAATGGCCGGTTCATGAATCATCTGATTACTTATTATCAAATTATTTTTATTTGATTCATATACTTCCTTTAATCCAAATAATGGAATTACTTTTGCAAACTCTTTCATTATTCTTTTTATAAATCGAACTATTTTTATTTTCATAACCCATCTTGTTTTTTCATTTAATCCCTTTAGAAACTTTTTTGTTCGTTCTTTTATAATTTCTTGAGCTGGAAAACTTCGATTTTTCCTCTTTTTAAGTTTTTTTTGAAGGTGTTTCCAAATAGGTTTAAAAAAGGAAGGTCGTCTTCGGCTATAACCAAAAGGGTGTTTAGTCTCCTTTCCAAAAATTGTTAAAAAATAAAAATTCGGCATTGAATCTCTATGATGGGATTGTAGCTTAGATCTGTGCCACGGTTTCAGATAAAAAGGACATAGGATCTTTATATGAATACCTTCGAATAACCAATTTCGAGGAAATTCCCCTTCTGCTAATTGAACACCGCTATAGGTGCAGTTAAAATGTCTTTCTCTTTTCCACTCTTCAAAATCCTCGTACCACTCAGGGGGTTGAAAAAATAGTATACGCCCAAAATTTTTGGCTATTATCAACAAAGGCAATACTATATATTTTCTAAGAATTGATTGAGTTACTAATAAAGAACCCCTTATTATATAACCATGTCGAGTATTTTTCCAATGTTTTTTTACTTGCTTACAGTAGTTATTCCACCCTTCTTTTCTAGTTCTATCTATATCCATCGTTTTTATCGACCCTTTCTCGCCATAATCGTAAGTCCTTAATTCCGCGCCCTTACTCCTAAAAATACTCCTAAAAATTTTCAACATTTTGGACAAAAAAGTCTCTCTTCTGCCCAAAAAAAGCGGGGAATCCGCAGTTTGAGACGTTTTCCAAACAGGCATTTTACGTCTTTGAGCACGCATGGATCCTTTGATTATATTGCGACGAAAATCCACTTCTTCAGGAAAATATACAACAATCAAATCATCTAGATATGGATGAAAGAAAGTAGTCTTAGTTTCTCTATTCATCTCCTTAACGTTACACAGTTCTATACCTTGCACTTTTCTTAGACGAATATTAAATTCCTCGATGAACTCGTCTTCTACTAGTTCGTCCAAAGGGCAAAATAATTTGTATGACCATCGAGGGACCTCTTTCTTTATTTCTTTTCTTTTACCTGTGAATAATGACTTTTCATCAAATGTATCTATTTTTTCTTCAAATTCTCGGTAATCCGTAGTAAGGATATCCTGAAGTTTATTTATCCAAAAAGTTTCTCTGGAATTTTCAATAGAATTTGAACACAAAATTTTTTCTGTTCCACGATGGGGTCCATTCAAAAGAGGATCGTACATTTTAGGTAAGCATTTTTGCTTAGTCTTATCATTGGACAATCTGGTTCTTTTTTCCAGTGCATCTATAGCAAGAGACCCCTTGTCTAAAGTTTCAACTCGATTGATAAGTTCGTTGCTTAGGTTGTTTCGTTTTTGGTCATTGGTATAAACCCAATGATTATATAGTTCTTCTGAAAATAGCTTTTCTGTCGTGCACAAAAGAATCTTCTGTTGTATCATTTCAAAAAAAGTTGACAAACTTGGTGGATATGTAAAAGATATTTTTTGTTTTCCATCACTTCGGCATGTATAAAAAAAATATTGTGACATTTCATTTCTTACAGGGTTTTCAAATTTTCTTAGATTCATTCTTATTCTTACAAATGAATTCTTTCTTTTTTTTATATAACGCAATGGACGATTCCATCGTTTATAGTCAAAAAGAAGAGTCACAAGAGGTTTTTCAAACCCGAAAAAGAGGTTTTTATCTTCTTTATCTTTTTTTATTTCTAACTTAAAATTTTCTTGATTTCCATCAAGATAAGAATTTTCATAAACTGGGCTATTTTTAGAGTATGTCTCTTTAAAGTGAAAGTTGAATTCATCCTTTGTTTTTTCCTTT